CTTCTTCAAAGTATGAGCTTGAAGAAGCCGGATCCCCCCTCCTAATCAAATCATAAAACTATCAATTAACAAACAAGCGTCCAACACAGTTAAAAACCAAATGAGATGTTTACGCATTCTGTTATACTTCATTCTCTTTAATAAAAGGTAATTCCTCATATGTATGAACGAAAGGAGGAGAAACATGAACCCATTCTAAAGAGCCCCAGCTCTCCACACCTTCATCCGTTCAAGCAACAAATTCCTCTTCTCAAACATATATATCATAAATAATATATATGAAAAAAATGACTCCTATTATTGAAATAGTAGAACCCAAAGAACTAACCAAGTTTCAACCAGCAAAACAATCTGCAAAATCAGAATATCGTCTTGGAAAGCCTGACAAGCCCAAAAAATGTTGAGGGAAAAAAGTCAAATTGACACCTATAAACATTAACCAAAAATGGGCCTTGCCATATAGCTCATTATAACAATACCCCGTTATTTTTCCTACTCAAAAATAAAACCCACCAAAAATAGCAAAAACCGCCCCCATAGAAAGGACATAGTGAAAGTGGGCTACAACATAATATGTGTCGTGTAAAACAACATCCAAAGAACTATTTGCTACTACAACCCCAGTCAAACCACCTAGTGTAAATAAAAAAACAAACCCCATTGCCCAAAGCATAGGAGTGTCTAATCTCAAAGTTCCCCCAAAGATAGTGGCCAGCCAACTAAACACTTTTATTCCAGTTGGCACAGCAATAATCATAGTTGCCGCAGTAAAATATGCTCTTGTGTCCACATCCATCCCACTAATATATTAAGGAAACCACTATAGAGGCCGCCCCACGCCGGAGTTAATCCGAGCTTGGACTGTCCCTTAATCTCAACCTCTTCTTTCGTTTTAAAAATTTTCATTTACTTTTCATCACTTTAAAAAAGCTATTTTTTTTTTAGTTCATAAAGAATGTTTCTTAAAAAGATTTATAACCCTAACCAAAACCCCCCTCTGATTTCCCTCTCAAAGATAAAAATTATCTTTTTTATTAAACCGATAGGCCCCACTCAAGTCCCCTTTAAGTTGCTCCAAGACTAATCAATCTTTAAGACCTTGTCCCATTACAAAAAACAAAACTACTTCTTTTTGAGCTTTCTTCTTTCCACTATATTTAAAATTAATAATAAAATGGCCCCCACCATCAACTAACCCCACAAGTCAAGTTTCAAAAAGACCAACAGGAAAACCCCCCCGAGAACAACCCAAAGTAAAAGCCAATAAAAACCCAAACCCAAGTAGGGGCTTTTTATCTGTGAGATAAAACCTTTCTAATAAATTCGACTTTAAAAAGCCCACATGTCCATTTTCAAATCGGCATTTTATATAATAAAGAAGCTGGGCTTCCCCTGTGCTACGCCAGATTGAAAACATTATACCAAAGCCCCTTACACCATAAAACTTTTTTTTTATAATAAAACCCCAACCAACAATCTCAACAAATCCAATCCACCAAGAAAAATCTTGCGAAATTAAAAACTGTTTATTAAGTCTAAATCTCCCGCATGCAGTCTCTAAGGACCCCAAAACCCCTCTTTCTCAGAAAAAAGAAGATCCACCAAAAAGGGTCTTAGTTTCCCACTGATTAACCCTAGAAAAACCCAATCTTTGCCGCCTTAATTTGTAAGACAAAAGTCTTGTCGGGCAAACATTTATTTTCAAAAGATTTTGCCAGCATATAGCAGGACAAGGTTCAAAAATATTACTATTTTCAATGGCTAAAAACAACCGTAAACATATGATGGGCCCACACAATAAAACCTAATATTCCAATTGAAAGCATTGCATAAACCATACCTAAGTATCCAAAAATTTGTTTCTTAGCAACAAAAGTTGGTATTATTTGAGAAATCATTCCAAAGCCAGGTAATATTAAAATATAAACTTCTGGATGCCCAAAAAACCAAAACAAATGCTGAAATAAAATCGGATCCCCCCCCCCTGCAGGGTCGAAGAAAGTAGTGTTAAAGTTTCTATCCGTTAAAAGCATGGTTATTGCCCCCGCTAATACAGGCAAAGACAATAATAATAAAAAAGCAGTAATCAAGATAGACCACACAAATAAGGGCATTCTATTCAACGTTACCCCGGGGGCCCGCATATTAAATATAGTTGTTATAAAATTCATTGCACCCAAAATCGAGGACGCCCCAGCTAAGTGGAGACTAAAAATAGCCATATCCACCGCCCCGCCAGAATGGGCCTGAATGCTAGCTAAAGGAGGATAAATCGTTCACCCGGTACCAGCTCCTTGTTCAACGAAAGAGGAGCCTAATAATAATATTAAAGCAGGGGGCAACAACCAAAAACTAATATTATTAAGCCGTGGGAAAGCCATATCAGGTGCTCCAATATATAATGGAACCAACCAATTCCCAAACCCCCCTATCATCACTGGCATAACCAAAAAAAAAATCATAATCAAAGCGTGTGCCGTAACAATTACATTATAAAGATGATCGTCTCCTAACATAGCCCCCGGAGCCGAGAGCTCTAATCTTATTAGCATACTGAAGGCCGTGCCGAGCATACCTGCCCCAATCCCAAATACTAAATATAACGTACCAATGTCTTTATGGTTAGTAGAAAACCCCCAGCGAATTACGTATAAACTTTTCATTTTTTTTACCTTTTTTTCTCGTTAACGAACATAATTATAAAAACAAAAAACTAAGGAACGACCCAAACCAAATAAGGGAAACGATAATGATAATTACCCAAATAAACATTAAAGATGTTTAAATTATCGAAGAACATGCCTCCAAATAAAAACAACTTCTTTAGTTAGCTCCAAACCACCCCCTAAAACAGCCCTACTTTTTATCACCGACTTTCTTATTAACCAATTAACTTTAATCGTGGGCAAAACAAAAAACACCAATAAAAAAAACAATAAAAACAAAACAAGTAAAGTTCATCTATATTGAGTTAAAAACACGGTAGTATCTAATTGTGGCATTTCAACTAAAATATAACCAAAACTAATTAAGTCAGGGAGTGCGGGACTTGCACCCACATTTTTAGCTTTGAAGGCTAACGGTCTACTTTAACCTAACCCCCTCGATTAATTTTCTTATCAGAAGACAATCCTCAAAAAAAAACTAAACAACCCCCCAAATAAACATAGCAACGCCAATTAATATAACTAAAGCATAGTTAAAAACTAGACCCGATTGTAAGTTACTAAGACCTCGAGCCAACTCAATCATAAAATTTGATATCCCCTTAGGACCCACCAACTCTAGTATACCTTTATCCATAGTTCGATATGAAATTTTATGGCCCCCCTTCCACGCTTTCTTCGCTAAAAAATAGTTAAGAACATAGTTAAACTGCCAAGCAGAATATAAAAAAGTATAGCCTATTCGGCCCATAAACGAAGGCACCCTAAAAAAATTCACTGAGTAAAAATAAAGAACAATAACTAACACCGTCCCCCCCAAACTAAGGGAAACCGGCAATAACTTAATGGGGAGAGAAACAATTGGGGGAGATGTTATTTGAAAAGACCAAACCACCTCTTTAACCAAATAGCCCACGAAAATACTCCCCAAAGCTAGTAATATTAAAGGCAAAACTAAATTCCAAGAACCCTCATGAGCACGTCTAAAAATCGGTTTTCTAGAATTGGTATTAGATAAAAAAGTTAAATAAACCAATCGAATCGAATAAAGAGTGGTAAGTAAGGCCGAAAACCCCCCCAATCAATAAGCAAAAGTTAAATAGTATTGTTCAAAGGCCAACTCTAAAATCAAATCTTTAGAATAAAACCCGGTTAAATAAGGAAACCCCATTAAAGATAAAGAACCAATAACAACCATAATATAAGTAAGGGGAATTAACTTAATCAGCCCCCCCATCTTCCTTATATCCTGTTCGTCAGACAAAGCATGAATAACAGACCCCGCACTTAAAAACAATAAAGCCTTAAAAAAAGCATGATTCATTAAATGAAATAAGCTTATAGAGTAATGAGAGATCCCACAGGCCACCACCATATACCCCAATTGACTACAAGTCGAATAAGCAATAACTTTTTTTAGATCATTTTGAACTACCCCAACGGTAGCGGCCAAAAGTACCGTTAGAGACCCAACAATTATTACGGTCATTAAAGCAAGTGGAGCTTGTTCAAAAAAAGGAGAAGATCTAATTAATAAAAAAACACCCGCCGTCACCATAGTGGCCGCATGGATTAAGGCGGACACCGGAGTTGGTATTAAAATTTTTCTACACACGATTATTCACATAATAGACAGGACTTTCTCTTCTACTTTACAACTTATTTACTTTTTAAAAAGGGTTTGCATCTTCACCTATTCTCATTCCAACCCGCCTTTAATCCACTCATATACTAAACCCAAAGTTAAAACCCCTAAAAACCCTATCATAACTCAAAAACCAAAAGGAGAAATTTGATTAAAGAGAACACACCAGGGGAAAAGAAAAGATATTTCTAAATCAAAAATTAAAAACAAAATACCGACTAAAAAAAACCGAACTGAAAAAGGACGTCCTGGAATTCCAAAAGGCTCAAAGCCACATTCATAAGCCGAAACTTTCTCTCGATCCGGTTGTTTTACCCCTAAAAAATAAGAAGCACCAGAAAAAAGCGCGGAAAGAACTACACTAAAAACCAATAAAACGAAAAGACCAAAATAATCTAGGATCACCGTAATAACTATTTTTTTTTTAACCCCGCAATGAACTAAAAGATTTTAAAATTATTGTTCCTCTTATTCGATAATACGCAACCATAATGGCTAAACCAATAGCCGACTCCGCCGCCGCGATTGTTAAACCCATAATTGTAAAAATTTGTTCTATTAAAAGGTCTACTTCAATAGAATTAATTAAAAACAAAAAAAAAGCCGCTAATAAAATTAATTCAATAGAGATTATCATTATAATAAAATGCCCTCTATTAAGAACCACTCCCCAGCCCCCCAATAATAATAATATAACGATAACAATTATATACTTATAGTACACTATTTTATTTATCCAATAACTAAAAAGAATGCACTTATTTTTGCGTAAATAAACTATTCCTTAGATAAAGACAATATTCAATTAATATACCGATCTAACGAAACCGCCTCGATTACAATAGGCATAAAAGAATGGTTCGCCCCACAAATTTCTGAACATTGACCGTAAAACGTCCCTGGTCTTTTAATAAAAACCCCAACTTGATTTAGCCGACCCGGAACCGCATCCATTTTCACACCCAATGCAGGAACAGAAAATGCATGTAAAACATCCGCGCCCGTCACTAAAATTCTCACATGTGTATTAATAGGAAGGACTAATCTATTATCTACTTCTAATAGCCTAAAATCACCACTATTTAAATCCGACGTCGGGATCATATAAGAATCAAACTCTAACGTTTCTTCCTGATAATCTGAATATTCATAAGACCAATACCATTGATGCCCGATTGCCTTAATTGTTAAAGCAGGACCCACAACCTCATCCATCAAATACAATAATTTTAAAGAAGGAGAGGCGATAAAAACCAATATTACAGCTGGGATTATAGTCCAGACTATTTCTAATAAAGTTCCGTCAACCAAATCTCTGTCATAATACTTACCATTTAAAGCCTCAACAAGCAACCACAACACTACTATCACAATAACAATCAATAAAAACATAATCTGATCATGAAAAAAAATTATCTCCTCCATCACCGGATCGGCCGCCTCCTGCAAACCCAACTGTCAAGGTTCCGGTATATCCTTCTTTCCACATACATTTACAACATAAAACAAATTATTTAACATTTGCTCTTATTTTTTTTATAATAACCCACTAAAAAAACTATGAACCCCACCAATAAATACAAAGATATAAAAATAATCATACCACATCCACAAAATGCCAATACCAACTCGCCGCCTCAAACCCGACATGTTGACGACAAGTAAATTGATTTAATTTTAATCTAAGCAAACAAACGGTTAAAAAGGTAGTCCCAATTATAACATGAAAACCATGAAACCCAGTCGCCATAAAGAAAGTAGACCCATAAACCGAATCCGAGATAGCAAAAGGGGCCTCAAAATACTCGATTACTTGTAACCCCGTAAATAAAACACCAAGAAAAACAGTTAAAGACAAACCCAAAATTGCCTCTTCTCTCTTTCCACTAACTATAGCGTGATGGGCCCAAGTGACAGTCCCGCCAGAACTTAATAAAACAGCAGTGTTTAACAAAGGAACGGAAAAAGAGTCTAAAGGATGGACCCCTTGAGGAGGTCAAACCACACCCAACTCAACAGCTGGTGCCAGACTACTATGAAAAAAAGCCCAAAAAAAAGAAAAAAAAAAAAGAACTTCCGAGAGTATAAATAAAAGCATCCCATATTTTATCCCTTGTTTAACTATTAAAGAATGATGTCCCTGAAAAGTCGACTCTCTAATAACATCTTGTCATCAAACGAACATAATTATCACAAGTACCAAGAACCCCAAATACATAATTTGACTTAAACCATAATGAAAATACATAACACTACCTGCAGTTATAAAAAAAACCCCCCCCGCCCCCAAACAGGGCCAAGGAGAAGGCTCCACTAAATGATAAGGATGACATAAAACAGTTCGCATCATCAAACTAATAACCAAGCCCCATAATAAAACTCATTTGAGTTATAGCGCTCATTTTACTAGGTCTTCCCAAAGTCCACAATAGAACCCAAAGAATTAACCAAATTCCAACCAGTGAAGCTGGCACGAGTGTGATTCAAGTCTCCAGCATTCACAGCATTAACATTTTTTCTTTTAATTTTTGGACAATGTAAAAGAGTACTTCTTTTCACCGTCCACCAAGGGCCAGTTCCCTCACCCTCACTATGTTACGACTTACTCTACCTCGAAGATATTAGGAACCCTTTTGAGGGGCAACCAAACAACCTTTCTAAGCAAAGGCGACGGGCAATTTGTACTAACACTGAATAAATTTCATTGAAACGCTCTACTTTTCAATTACTATTAAATCCAACTTTCCGTTATCTTCCAGGCACCTTCCGAACTCTTATTTTTGGGTTTCACATTCAAAGTTTCCCATTGTATAAAAAAATGTAGCGCATCTAATCCCCAAACATTAGGACAATAAGACCTGACTTCATCCAATAGACAAACCACTGGGTTTAATTTGTTTTATGTTTAATACACAAATTGACGACGGCCATGCAATACCTGTCAATAAGGGATTCAAGTTTGGGTAAGGTCTCTCGCGGACTATCGAATTAAACGACACGCTCCTCTAATTAAAACAGTGAACAGCCAAGTTTTTTGAATTTTAATCTTGCGATCGTACTACTCAAGCGGAAAATTTCTTACCTTTTAGAATTGCTTCACATCTTTTTCATTATTTACAGTATGGACTACCAGGGTACCTAATCCTGTTTGCTCCCCATACTCTCGTGTTTTAGCCAACACATTATAATCTTAGAAGTAAATAGTCCTCACGTCTAAAGTTCTTTTTCCTATTTACACATACCACCATTACAGAAAAATTCCATTTACTCTCTTTAATAAGACGGCCTATCACACCCTTTACGCTTTTGCCTATAAGACTAGCCCTTAAGTTTCACCGCGTCTGCTGGCACTTAATTTGACGGACTAGGCAAAGGTGCCCTCTCTGTGTCTTACTTTCGTATATTGCACAAAATTCTTTACTGCTGCCTCGGGGGCCAACGCCCCATTTGAGCTTTCCCCTTGTCTCAGTGAAAATGTGGCTCCTAACTAAAGCCTCGCATCATAAGCAAGGTGGTCCTTTACACCCCCTTCTACCTAATACGACTCCGGCCCAGCCAAACTTGGTCTCCGGGTTTCCTCACCTGTTCGCACTCTATCGTCTAAGTCTGAAGACCAATCTTTAGATACTAGCATGTATTTTGGAGGTCACTTATCTTTTATCTTCCCCAAAACCAAAGGACTTTCGACTCTCAGAATAATCAAACATTTTAATCTGAAAACTAATCTTTAGATAAATAAGTAAATTAAGCCCCCCCTGGGCTAAAGATAACCCCATTCTTTATAGGGTCTATAATTACAGAAGGAAATATTCCAAAAATGAAAACGGCTATTACCAAAGGGGAGATGGCTAATAACTCACGCCTGTTTAAGTCTCTAATAAAAAGAAGATAGTTGGAGGCCGCCCCAAAACTAATTCGATTATATAAATAAAGAGAATACGCCGCAGACCAAACCATGCCCGAAGTAGCTAACACCCCAAGCCCAAAATTATATTCAACAGCAGCTAACAACGAAAAAAACTCTCCAACAAAATTACAACTTAAAGGAATACCCATGTTAGTTAATGATAAAATCAGCATTATACAAACAAAAATGGGCATTGTAAGAGTAACCCCACGATAGTATTTAATAAGACGAGTGTGATGACGCTCATATAAATAAGTAATAGCAATAAAAAGGGCTGAACTAACAAACCCATGCGCTATCATCATAAAAACCGCCGCCACCAGCCCCTCAATTGTGTGGGTAAATAAACCTAAGGGAACTAACCCCATATGTGCCACCGAAGAATAAGCAATAAGCCGCTTAAAGTCCACTTGTCGACAAGTCAGTAAGCCTCCATAAATAACAGCTACAACACCCAACATAACAATAAAGGGAGCAAAATACTCGGAGGCAGCGGGTAAAATCGGCCAAGAAAATCTTAAAAAACCATACCCCCCTAACTTTAATAATATTCCCGCCAATATTACTGAACCAGAAACGGGGGCCTCCACATGAGCTTGGGGTAGTCAAATATGAAATGGTATTTGAGGAATTTTAACCGCTAAACTAAGAAAAAACCCAGCCAGTACCCACTTTTGAGTAGTAACAGGTAATTTTATATTTAATAATACCTGATAATCGGTTGTTCCTGTAACACTATATAATTGAAAGATACCCAAAAGCATAAACACCGACCCCGCGAAAGTATAAAAAAAAAAATAATAAGAGGCACGTACCTTTTCTTCTCTGGAGCCTCAAACACCAATCAAAAGAAACATAGGGATCAATATGCCCTCAAATAAAATATAGAATAGAAGTAAATCAAGCACTAAAAACACTCCAATTAATAAGGCCTCTAAAAACAATAAACATAACAAAAACTCTTTAAATAAATGTTTAATTGACTTTCAACTAATTAAAATACAAATTGGTATCAATAGTGCAGTTAAAATAAAAAAAAACAAAGAGGCCCCATCCAAAGCAAAAAACCCCGGACCCCATTGGAAATTTAAGGCCGGAGAAATGATCCATTCTATTCGATTTATAATTTGAAATTGTCCCTCTAAATCAAAAGCCCCTCATAAAACCAAAGCACTAAGCAAAATCGCCAAAGACCACTCTAACGCAACTCTTTTTAATTTTACACTATCCTCTCTCGAAACCTTCATCACATTAATTATCCCCATAAAAAGCAAAAAAAAAACTAGACTCAATCCGCTTTTTAAACCAAACATTATACACTCTTTACTCGCCCCTGCCACAGCAACAAGTTCACTGTATTGCGGCTTACTCTACCTCGGAGATATTAAGCACCCATTTAGCAGCCAGACGCTAATTATTCCAACAACTAACCCAATAGAAACACAGTCACCCAAACATCCGATATGAACGCATAACTAGCCAACATCTTATCTATTTATTAAGATTTTTTCTCCGAAATTTTTCATTAAAAAAATTTTAAACCAGACCTTCCCCCCCGCAATAAAAACCTTAAACTTTAAGCCCAAAGACTAATCAAAAGACAACACCTCCCAACTAATGTAATACAATTGTGTCCGCCAAATAAATAGTGGCCAATAGACAAAAAACATAAGCCTGAATTACTGCAACAGCTACTTCTAATAGTGTTATAAAAACCATTATTAATAAAGGTAAAACCCCCGCGAGTCCACTTGCAATTAACATATTAAACCCAAACCCTGCTAAAATAGCAAACAATAGATGCCCAGCCGACAAATTAGCCGCCAAACGAACTCCTAATGAAATAGCCCGGGAGGCATAACTTACTGTTTCTATTACTACCAAAAGAGGAGCTAAACCCAAAGGGGCCCCACTCGGCATAAAAACACTAAAAAAATCTCACTCAAATCTCCAAAAACCAGCAAGAGTTACACCTATGATTATTGAAAAAGATAAACCCAATGTAACTACAACATGAACAGTTGGGGTAAAAACATAGGGAAATAGGCCCAACACATTCAAAAATACTATAAAAAAGAAGAGAGAGACAATAAAAGGAAAATACTTTAACCCCTCAGACCCTAAATTATCTTTCACGACACTATGAAGATGATCATAGATTAACTCAATAATAGATTGCCACCTTTTCGGGATTAATTGAATCCCCTTAAATAATAATAAAACCACAACCACTGCTAAGATCATCATCATTGATGAATTAGTCAAGGCGATCAGAGCCACTATTTTAAATTGATCAAAATAAGCACCGTTCATTAATATCTAAAACACAACCCCCAAACAAAGCCAGGCTAAGTCGGAAGACCAATCTTTAGATAAAATTCTTTCGACTCAGTTTTTACCGACTAGTTTGAAAAAAAATATCTTGTCTTTTGACCATGGGCCCTACTTCTGATCCGACTTCTTGTGTTAATACTAGCGCTCCTATCATAGCTACTAAAAGTATAAGACTGGCCAAAATAAATAAATAATAACAAGCTATATACAAAATTCGTCCAATCGCCTCCATATTTTGATACTTCATTAAAAACCAGGGGGTAGCCAAATCTCAAGCCCTTCTTATTTCAGCCCCAAAAAAAGCTCGATGAGTATAAGAGCCACCTATTATTAATCAACTAGAAGCAACTTCTGAAAAAAAAAATGTTCCAATAAGTAACCCAATAGGAACGTAATTTGTCATATCTGCCTCCCCACCCAATCGAAAAGCGGGGGGAAAATCTGTTAAATTCAATAGCATAATTACAAACAAAAATAAAATAGCAATAGCCCCCACATAAATTATTAAAAACATTAAAGCAACAAAAGCTATCCCCAGCCAAAGAAAAAAAACCGCAGAGCCAGTAAAGACAACAACTAACCAAAAAATCGAATGAATGGGATTGAGCGCTGATATTACCATAATTCCAGAACCAACAATTCCAAATCCTAGTATATAAAAAGCCACCCCAATCAGGTTTACTCTTTTTTAAAATAATCCTCCCACAGCCCAATGGGCTAATTGCAACCATAAATTAGGAGAGAACATTGTAAATCCAATGACATACAAACCAGCACCAATTAACAAAGCCTTTCTTAAATTTATTCAGTTTTCTTTTCTTAGCATCTTTGAGCTAATTAAAAGAGAAAAACTAGCTTGAAAATAAATAATTTTGACTATTCTAACATAATAAACACCAGCCACAACAGAACATATCACGGCTAAAAGAAAGACTAAATAATATTGACATACCACCCCAGACAATAAAACCAACCACTTACCTAAAAACCCCACTAAAGGAGGAATCCCAGCGATCGAAAGAAAAGTCAAAGCCAAAGTTAAAGCTAAAACAGGCAATCTCCTGGAAAGCCCACTAAACTCTACAATCAAACTTCTTACGGTGCCTAAAGCTAATATTATAGCAAAAACACAAATAGACATTATTACATATAAAATCATATATGTTAAACTAGCTTGAAGACTCTCAAATGACCCAACCTCTATTCCCCAAAGCACAAATCCCATATGCCCCACCCCACTGTAGGCTAACAACCGTTTAACTTTGGTTTGGTTTAAAGCACCGAGAGCCCCCACAAGCAACGAAAAAAGAGTCCCAACTAATAAAATATTAACCGCCGACCCAATTGAAACCAAAATTGAAAAATAACCAACCTTAGGGACTATAGCCAATAATGCCGTCGCCGTTGTCGGTGCTCCATCATAAACATCCGGCGCCCACATATGAAAAGGAGCAACAGACAACTTAAATAAAAGAGATACCACAATTAACAAACTACCGATAGGAACTCTAATCTCAGAAAAATCAAACCCCGGATTCAATGCTAAATTTATATATGGGATATGAACCCCCCCCGTAAATCCACACAATAAAGCACACCCAAATAAAAATAGACCAGATGAAAGTGCACCTAATACAAAATATTTTAAACCAGCTTCGGCACTTTGCCCAGACCCCCCCTTTTGAGCGACCAAAATAAAAAGGGAAAGAGTGGATAGTTCAATGGCCAAATAAACAGAAAGTCAATTACTAGAAGAAACTAAACAAAGACTTCCTAATGCCACCATTAAGTTTAAAATGGGCAAGTGCGCATTCGCTTGAAAAAAATTTCCAGGCACTCGTTCCCCAAAGAACTTTGGGAAAATTAGCTTTTCCGTGTCCACCATCAATAAAACGGCGATAGAACCTATGATAATAATTAACTTATTAGTTTCAGTTCAACCATTTACGGTCAACAACCCACCCACAGATAATTCAAAAAAAAAATTCGACAAATACTCAAATAAAAAAGAAAGGCCCCCCCCCCATTCACTTATAATTAATAACACTAAAACCGATAGTTTTAAAACAAAACTATTCATACTAATAACCATTAAACCCAACGTCAAAACACCTAATACAAAAAGCTCACTGACCACTCACCCCATAAGCAAAACGACACCCAAACTCCCATTTTTAAGCGGAAGAGATTTTCAACACCACCTCCGTTACAGAGGGGGCCATTTCCACCCCTTACAAATCAATTCCGAAGAACTGAGGGCAGAACCTTCTAAACTCGGCTCGACTTCTGCCGGCTGTACGAGGCCTGCTTCGACGAATGCATTTCGCCTCTCTACTGCTCGGACGACCCCCTCCTCCATATAATGATATGCGCAATAGCAGCAAGAGGGGGTAGAAAGGCACAGGACGAGTCCCCCAGCGACTATTACGACGGACCATTCGCCTCCCATTTTCAAAAAAACAATAGTTGGTTTTCTAATTCCCCCAACAAAGGAACTCAAATAAGAAAATAAGAAAAATAAAAAAGAGAGACCAGCTGCCCAAGTAATATAAAGGGCTCTTCCACTACAAGCGACCCAATTCAAGTAAGAAGAAAAAAGTCCACTATTAAAAATCAAAAAGCTATACGCCCAAATGGACGAAAGGGCAAGCCTCTTAATCAACTTCGGTGAAGTAATGGAAAAACAAATAATATTAATATGCTAAAAAACATAGCCACAACTCCCCCGAGTTTATTCGGTATTGAACGCAAGATTGCATAAGCAAATAAAAAATATCACTCAGGCTGAATGTGCACTGGAGTCACCAATGAGTTGGCTTGAATAAAATTTTCTGGGTCACCTAATAGATTTGGCGCCAGATACACAATAACACTAAAGAGCATAAGCGTAACTGCCATTCCATATGCATCCTTGGATGTATAATAAACATGAAAGACCACATTGTCCACAGGGGACTTAGACCCCACAGGACTATTTGACCCCTCTACATGTAAATACACTATATGAACCCCGGCTAAAACTGCTAAAATAAAGGGAAAGAGAAAATGAAGACTATAAAACCTAGTAAGCGTAGCCCCAGAGACACTAAAACCTCCTCAAACCCATTGCACAATGTCGGTCCCCACATAGGGAAGAGCGGACAATAGATTTGTAATAACTGTAGCCCCCCAAAAAGACATTTGACCTCAAGGTAACACATAACCCATAAAAGCCGTCGCCATCGTCAAAAGAAATATTACGACACCAACTCCCCAAACCGGGCCTTTCGTATAACTCCCATAATACAAACCTCTCCCAATATGAAGATAAAGACACAAAAAAAACAGAGATGCCCCATTAGCATGAAAAGATCTTAATAAAAACCCATAGTTAACATCGCGCATAATATGTCCCACCGATGCAAAAGCCAAACCAACCTCTGCACAATAATGCATGGACAAAAAACACCCTGTTGCGATTTGCATAGCTAAACATAATCCTAATAAAGAACCAAAATTTCACATATAACTTATATTTGAAGGAGACGATAAATCTACCAAGACACCATTCAACGGAGATAAAAGCGGATTCTCTTTGCGCAGTGGCATAGGAAACTCCCCAGAATTAAACTTCTAACGTTTTTGATAGTAAAAAACAAACTAAACCAATTTATCTAAAGAATAGTCTTCAGACTTAAACCAATTAAATATCTCAAACAACAAATTACAAAATATCTTAAATCGGAGGCGGACCATTTAACCCAAAAAGAACACTAGCCACAAAAGTTACCACCCCCAAACTTAGAGGTAAATACGCCTTTCATAACAAAGCCATAAGCTGATCATACCGAATTCGAGGAAAGGAAGCCCTCACTCAAACAAAGAGTAACATTATAAAAACAGCTTTTAGACCAAACCACCCGGCTCCACCTTTTAAATATTTTACCGGAGAAAGTCACCCCCCAAAAAAAAAGATAGTTGTTAAACAACTCATCAATATAATATGAGCATATTCAGCAAGAAAAAATAAAGCAAAAGACATCGAAGCGTACTCTACGTTATACCCCGACACTAACTCCGACTCTCCTTCTGTTAAATCAAAGGGAGCTCGATTAGTTTCCGCCAAAGCTGAAGCAAAAAACATTATTGTAACAGGAAATAATGGGAAAAAAAACCAAATACCACTTTTTTGCGCTAAAACGATTTCAGTAACACTTAAAGAGCCAACACACAATAGAACCGAAATGAGGATCAACCCAATCGAAACTTCATAACTAATCATTTGAGCCGCTGCCCGAATCGCCCCCAAAAAAGCATATTTCGAATTACTCGCCCACCCGGACATTAATATCGCATAGACACTTATCGAAGAAACAGCCAAAATATACAAAACCCCTATTTTTAAATCACTTATTAAAACCCCTCTATCATAAGGTACAACCCCTCAAACAATTAAAGCCAAGGCAAAAGAGACTACTGGGGCCGCTATATAAATAAATAAATTAGTTTGATGCGGAATCACCATCTCTTTGGTAAATAATTTTATGCCATCCGCAAAAGGCTGAGCTAACCCACTAACTCCCACTACATTTGGCCCCTTTCTAGCCTGCATATATCCTAAAACCTTTCGTTCGGCTAAAGTTAAATAAGCTACTGTGATAAGCAATGGAACTACGACCATTAATATTTTTAAAAGTAAATGAACTATTACCACGAACATTTTAAAGTTGATTATTCAAACCCACTTTAAAAAATCTCACAATCAAAGTTTACTTTAATTTATAAAGTAGAATCACAAAAAGTCTCGGAGGTTCCAATAATGAAAGCATTCTAATTTCGATCAATTTTTAAACTCTAACCTCATACTCTTAAACTTAATAAACCAATCTATTAAATTTAGTTACTTACCTCCAATTTTGTTACCTGCGGATAAACTTCTTATTTTTAAAACTCTTATTAAATAAAAATAGACTTTCAACTATTCAAAGCCCTCCCAGCATACAGTGACTCAATAATTCTAATTAATTACTTAGACGAAAGGGCCCAACATTTACCCTCCATAGCATCCGGCAACCAAGTATGCAACCCCAACTGTGCAGACTTTCCAACCGCCCCCACAAACAATAGCAAACAAATTAGAGTAATGTCGCTAGATGGGGCAGAAACAACAACCATATTAAACACAGAAGAAAACTCTAAAGACCCAAAACGATCCAAAATACCAAACATAGCTAAAACCAACCCCATATCCCCCACTCGATTGACTAACATGGCTTTTATGGCCGCTTTGTTTGCTTCAACTCTAGTTAATCAAAAGTTTATTAAGAGATAAGAACATAAACCAACCCCCTCCCAACCGATAAACAATTGTACATAATTGTCGCTGCTGACCAATACAACCATCAAAAATGTAAAGAGAGACAAATAAGACATAAAGCGAGGAATATGAGGGTCCCCTGCCATATATGCCGTAGAAAAGATATGAACTAAAGTAGAGACTGTTGTAACAACAAGTAACATAATCGCAACCAAACTATCAAATTGTAAGCCAAAATAAACAGTCAATAGATCAGAATCTAACCACCTTCATAATTTTATATGTGTCGTAGAAAAACTTAAAATTACTTCATAAAATACCAAAACAGATCAAGATAAACTTATAATCAAACAGCTTGAAGTTAAAATTCCAGCACCTTTTTCTCCTAATTTTCTTCCTCCGACACCGGCAACAAGGGCGCCCACCACTAAAAGAAACAAGATACAAGTATACACCCTAAACCTTTGTTTCTCGTAATTCTGGCAAGCTAGACACAATATGACCAGTTATCTCTAACATTATCATGTCTAACTCCTGGGGCGTTAGTAGGCTATTATTTACTACCCCTGAGATTATGGCTCCACTTAATGCATCGAATAAGACGTAGATATTTTCAAAGGGGATGTCCGCCATAGAAAGAACCAGCGATGCATAAAAACCTACCACATTGTACTCTCAACAAAAAAGACACCCAATTATAGTGGATGACACTCCCCCTAAATCCATACTTTTTTAAAACGAACAACCATCTGCAAGAAACCCCTCCTTCATCAGACAGAAGACCCTAAATAAATATAGCAGCACTAATTAATATAACTAGACCCGATTGTAAATTACTAAAACCCAATCAGATAAAAACCCTAATAATGAACAATTCCTCTTCAGAACTTCAAACAACTTGATATAATTTTCATACTTTAGAAGCAATCAGCAATTAACTAAAAGACCCCTTCAAAAAGTATCCGAGTCAATCAATTGATTGTAACTTATAAAAATAAGAGAACCACTAATTCTTCGATCCTTTCGTACTAGAAGATAGTTATATCAATGTTTCTTCAAATTGTAGATAGAAACCAAGCTGTGTTACCACGCTTTTAACTCAAATCATGTACGGCTTTAATGGACGAACAGACCAACCCTTGGGAGCGACTGCACCCCAGGATGCCGCAATTCAACATCGAGGTCGCAAACATCGTCGTCAATGAAAACTCTCAAACGTTATTGCGCTGTTATCCCCAGGGTAACTTTTATTTGCTTATCGTTAACTATTTCACCCTAAATTAACGGGTCACTTAAACCCACCTAAAAAGTAAGTGCCTGCTCAGGATTCCCCCTTGGCAGTCAGACATAACTAAAAATATATCTTAAGCCCGCCTTCGTTACTTTTTTAAAGGCGGTCGCCCCAACCAAACTGTCCCACTTATCTAATCCCAAAGATATAAAATTTTGAGTTGGCTTTCTTAAAATAAAAGAGTGAGCTTTTCTAACCCTCGTTAATCCGAGAGGTTAACACCACATTTAAAAACTATTTATTTGTAAGAAATAAATTAATTTAAGCCACATAAGTTTCCAGTAAAGTTCCATGGGGACTTCTTGTCTAACAATTTGGATGTAGCATCTTCACTACAAATTCAATTTCACTGGAAATTTCCTTAAGACAGTGAGACCCTCGTGACACCATTCATACCGGCCAACAATTAATTGACTATTGATTACGCTACATTATCACGGTCAGTGTTACCGCGGCCATTTAATTGTCTTTATAAAGCTGGCTCTACCAACCCTTTTAGATACAACCATTGGGCAGGTCTCACCTTTCATACTTCTACCTTCATATTAGCAAAAAGCTATGTTTTTGGTAAACAGCCGAGGCCTTGTGTTTAAACCCTCTAATGAGAGCTAGAAACTGGCCGAGTTCCTTAAAAAAACTTTCCCCCTCACTATCTCCCACTTGTGTTAGTTTGCAACAGTAATATTTTGTTATAATTATTTCCTGGCACTTTATGCGTTTATTATTATCACCCATCGGTAACCTCCTTAGAGGCTGTTTCACCCAAACCCTTAGGCTTGGAAACCAGGGGAGATGAAGCAACGATTTTTTTACTCATGTTCACATTATCTCTTCTGATTCTTGGGTTCTCACCACCACCTAACAGTCTGTTCTACTACCAAGCAAACTTCTTACTGCCCTCAGAATTTCAGTTCAATTTTTAGCCACCATAATTTTTGGGGAAAAAGAGTTCTTGAGTGAACTACTACGCATTCTTTCAAAGATGGCTGGCTCCAAGCCTACTTCTTCATTGTCTAAATCCCATACTCCTTTTACACTTAATTATTGAATCTTTAACTTTAACTTCTGATTTGGGCTCCCCCCTTTTAACAACGGACCTATTCGCCCCCTGTCTGTCTGTCCACTTCGAATTTTACCTTCAAAGTCTATCCCCCTTAAAGCGATAGGCCTTTACCCTAAAATTTTAATAAGGCGTCTAATGAAAAAGAATTAAATAGTTCAACTGATTAAGGTTCTTCTTTTCATTAACACAATGCCCTGTGTGAACGCACTACTTACATAGTTTTCGCAGAAAACCAGCTATCTCCAAGTCCGATTGGTCTTTCTCCCCTAACCACAGGTCATCCGAGGTTTTTGCTACAACCACCGGTTCGTTCTTTAAAACTGCCCATGGTTAGATCACTTGGTTTCGGGAAATTTGACTAAAGAGCCTTCTCGACTTCTCTTCACCTACATTTTATCCTCAAGAAAGTTTACTTAAATTTGCCAAACGATATCTCATAAACCCATTATACAAAAGGTACACTGTTTTACAGCTGCTTTAAAAGACAAATTTCCAGATCTTTTCAAGTCTCTTTCAACTTTCCTTCACAGTACTCGCGCTTTCAGTATAGGACTAACATTTAGTCTTAGATATGTGAACTCCTTTCTTCCACTATTTACTCACTTTCTGGACTCCTCCGCTTTCGCTCCCTGCTACTTACGGAATCTCGTTTGATTTCTCTGCACCACTCTGATACTAAGATGTTTCATTTTTCAGTTCTCTTCATTGCGTCTCCGCATTGAAACACGAGTTTAAAGCTTCTTCTTCGCTCTTTCGAATCTCCCGTCCAATTTAGCCTATCTTAGTTTTCCCTTTTTCTCCCTTTCCTTTTACCCAAAACTGTAGAGGCGGGAATCGAACCCACTTCTTCGGGGCATGAGCCCGGTGACTTACCATTCGTCCTCTCTACAA